ACAGAATGAAACGACCATAATAAAGACGCTTACTGTCTATTCTTGATTCAACACATTTCCACTGTAGTGTTCGAGTGGATCCTGCTATTCCCTCTCGAACCATACTAATTATTATTTATTATTTGATCAGATCATTGAATCATTTATTTCTCTTGTAATCTGTTTAATTCTTATTTTTACACACGTCTTTTTTTAGGAGGTCGACATCCATTATGTGGCATAGGTGTTACATCACGTACAAAACTTAATAGTATACCACTTCTACGAATGGCCCGTAATGCTGCGTCTCTTCCGAGACCAGGACCTTTTATCATAACTTCTGCTCGTTGCATACCCTGATCAAGTACCGTACGAATAGCATTTGAGGCGGCTGCTTGAGCAGCATAGGGTGTCTTTCTTCTTGTGCCTTTGAATCCAGAAGTACCGGCGGAGGCCCAAGAAACCACCCGACCTCGTACATCTGTAACAGTTACAATGGTATTGTTGAAACTCGCTTGAACATGAATAACCCCTTTTGGTATTCTACGTCCATTCTTACGTAAACCAATACGTCCATTCCTACGCGAACCAATTCTCGGTATAGGTTTTGCCATATTTTGTCATCTCATAAATATGAATCATAAATTTACAGAAAGATACGGGGATATCCATTTCATGTTAAAACAAATCCTTTTTTTTTCATGCCCTTCCTTGATAAACTTTAGAAAGATTATCCTTGTCTCTGTTTATGTCTCGGATTGGAACAAATCACCATAATTCGTCCGCGTCTACGGATCAGTCGACATTTTTCACAAATTTTACGAACAGAAGCCCTTATTTTCATATTTCTCACTCCTTAATTTGGAATCTATTCCTTGGACTTGGAAGAAAAAAGTCTCTTGTATTTTTTAGCTTCGAATTATATCCCCCATGAAAGGAAGGTTTTCAAAAATTATCTAATCGCTCGAATCTTTGTTGCGAAGTCTATAAATTATACGTCCTTTAGTTGAATCATACCTACTTATTTCGATTTTGACTCTATCTCCCGGCAGTATCCGTATCAAACTGCGTCGGATCCTCCCTGAAATATAACCTAGAATTAGATCTTCATTATCTAAACGGACCCGGAACATACCGTTGGGAAGTGATTCAGTAATTAAACCTTCATGAATCAATTTTTGTTCTTTCATTCCAGGTAACCCCCTTGAAGTATCAATATCAACTAATGGAGGAAGAGTTATATAACTCACTTTTCCTCTCTATTTTCACAAATAGGAAGTTAGAGATAAAATTAGGATACCGGAGGAGGATCACCATATATAGCACAAAATTTCTCCTCCAATTTTTTCTAGTCTAGCTTCTCGATCTGTCATTATACCTCGAGAAGTAGAAAGAATTACAATTCCCATTCCACCTAAAATCTTAGGAATTTTTTGATAGTTGGAATAGATTCGTAAACCAGGTCGACTAATACGTTTTAAAATAGTTCTATATATTCCTTTCCTAGTCCTTCTATGGCGCAAGGTTGAAACCAAGAAATATTTGTTACTTTCCTGATGTTTCCGAACGTTTTCAATAAAACCTTCTCGTAGGAGTATTTTAACAATGTTTTCGGTGATATTAGTGGATGCTATTCGAACCGTTCCTTTTTTACTCATGTCAGCATTTCTTATAGAAGTTATTATATCAGCAATAGCGTCTCTGCCCATGACGAATTATAATTATTGGTGCTTTCTAATTTTGATATAATCAACATGTTTTTTTTATTTGAATTCAAATAAATATTAATTAATTAGTATTAATTATTTATTCTAATTATTAAAAGTATATGGTATATGCGTGAGACACAATCTCAAAATTTGATCCATTTCAGATATTCTACTATAACTATATCATAGTTTCATTTACTAGTATTTATAATACCTCGGGGGCTAATGAAACTATTTTAGTAAAATTCAACTGTCTCAATTCTCTAGCAATCGCGCCAAAAACTCGAGTTCCTTTTGGATTTCTTTCTTGATCAATGACAACTGCAGCATTGTCATCATATCGTATTATCATACCATTGTCACGTTTGAGTTCTTTACATGTACGTACAATTACAGCTCTAATTACTTCTGATCTTTCTAGAGGCATATTGGGCACTGCTTCTTTGATTACAGCAACAATAACGTCACCAATATGAGCATATCGGTGATTACCAGCTCCTATGATTCGAATACACATCAATTTTCGAGCTCCACTGTTATCTGCTACATTCAAAAGGGTCTGAGGTTGAATCATATCATTTTTTGTTGAATCTGTTATTTCAATGCAAAGAATAAGGAAAAAAGAAATAGTGTTTGTCTAGAAATAAATAAATCCGTGGTTGTTTTTTCATCCTCCCTTTTATTTATGTTTAGTTTTACATCCCTATCCTGAAATAACAAATTGAGTTCGTATAGGCATTTTGCACGCAGCTATTGAAATAGCTGTTCTGGCTACAGTTTCTGATACCCCGCCCATTTCATAAAGTATTCGGCCTGGTTTAATAACGGATACCCAATATTCGGGGGATCCCTTACCCGAACCCATACGTGTTTCCGTAGGCCTTAATGTAACAGGTTTGTCAGGAAATATACGTACCCATATTTTTCCACCACGCCGCGCATATCGTGTCATTGCTCTTCGCCCTGCTTCTATTTGTCTAGCTGTGATCCAAGCGGGTTCAAGTGCCTGAAGAGCGTATCTTCCGAAACTAATATGATTGCCTCGACAAGATATTCCCTTCATTCTTCCTCTATGTTGCTTACGAAATCTGGTTCTTTTGGGGTTATAGTTGATGGTTTTTTCTTAATCCCACCTCTACTACAGAACCGGACATGAGAATTTCTTCTCATCCAGCTCCTCGCGAATGAAATGAAAGGATTCGATAATATTACAGATACACATGTATTTAATAACTAATACACTAAACTAAGTAATGGGATTTATTGATATTTCATTTATTACATAGAAAGCTGTATATATGACTAGATGTGTATATTTATAGATAATGCTTCTTTTTTAGAAAAAATCCTTATTTTTACTCTTATCGAATCAAGACTGTAATCCAATAAAAGAATAAAAGGGTTTCGCGGGCGGATATTGACTCTTTCCTGCTTTATTCGTGGGATCAATCTATGACCTCTCAGAGTAAATAAATTTGTTCTTGGTTCATTCCGCCATCCCACCCGATGAATCATTAGGATTCTTTTTTCTTTTAATAGAAGAATCTTATATAGTCACAGGTTTCGTCGTTCCTATAGCTTCTCCATTAATGGTTAGGCCTGAACTCTGCAATGGAGCTCCCAACAAAATTCGTTCCCAAGTCAATCTCCTCAGTTTCTATTAACCCGGGGCTCTTTATTATTTATTATTATATCAATATTAAATATCAATATTAATGCTTTATCACACTGCCTTTTATGAGGTGATTCATAGACCATACATATTGGAATCATTTATCATTGATATTTTTGTTCTCTCTTTCTATCACCTTTCCATTTATCCGCATCCCTTTATTTTTTTCCTTGCAAATTCATAATCAGATTTGTTTTTTTATGGAAAATTTCAGTTGTTACAACTATATGATTGATCCAGTCATATAGTGACTGTTTCTTGGGATCTCGACAATACGAAGCAATAAGTTGTTATTAGTTTTTCATTTATATTTAGTTATATTTAGATAGTTATTAAGTTAAGTTCATAGTGGGATCAGTCTTTTTTTTTGAAGCCCAACTCAAAACTTTAAAGAAAAAACTGACGAGTCACACACTAAGCATAGCAATTATATCAAAAATAAAGATTAATTGATTTTTTATTCAACCTTATAGAATTAGAATTTTTTCTTTTTTTTGTTTGATTTAACGGAAAAAACGGAAACTGTTTTATTTTTTTTTTGTTAAATCACTGAACAGAATGGCAAGATAAATAAAGGTCTATTATTCCTCGTCCATAAATATCCAAATTTTTAGGCCTAATACCCCATGGATAGTTCGAATTGTATAGGAACAATGATCAATTTTGGCGCGAATTGTTTGTAGAGGAACCCTACCCTCTCTGATCCATTCGACACGTGCAATTTCTTTTCCGTCGATACGTCCTGCAATTTGTATTTGAATTCCCTTTGTATCTGTTTGCTCAGTTAATTCAATAGCTCTTTTCATTGCCTTTCGAAAGGAAACTCTATTTCTTAATTGCGAAGCCATATATTCTGCAAGAATATTAGGGTGCCCATAAGGTTTTTCAATTCTTGTGATAGCAATGTTGAGTCTTCGGTTCACAGAACGAAATTCCTTTTGTACATTCATCTGTAATTCTTCGATCCCTCGCGTTCGTCCCTCTATTAATAAATTTGGGAACCCAATATAGATTATGACCTGGACCAAATCGATTCTTTTTTGAATTTCTATGCGTGCAATTCCAATTCCTTCGAAACCTGGGGATATTCTCTTATTTTTTTGTACATAGTTCTTGATACAATTCCGTATTTTTTCATCTTCTTGTAGACCCACGGAAAAATTTTTGGGTTGTGCGAACCAAAAGGAATGATGGTTTTGGGTTGTACCAAGTCTGAAACCAAGTGGATTTATTTTTTGTCCCATATTTTTTTTTGATTATATTATCTTTCCATCTATTTTTTCTAAATAATCTATTTTTTCTAAATATTCATCTAAAAATTATTTAGATTTATCTTTTAATACAATTGTTATATGACAAGTGGGCCTTTTTATCGGATAACTACGTCCTCTAGCCCTAGGTCTTAACTTTTTCACAAAAGGACCTCCATTGACTTCGGCTTTACTAATGAATGAATCAGCTTCGTTCAAACCCATATTATGACTAGCATTTGCTGCTGCAGAATAAACCAATTTTAAAATGGGATAAGATGCTCGATAAGGCATGAGTTCCAGTATCATAAGTGTTTCCTCATAAGAACGACCACGAATCTGATCAATTACTCTTCGCGCTTTGAAAACGGACATACATATATGTTGAGC